AATTGTGCATTTGTTTCATATTCATTTTTTTTATATATAAAAAACTAATACAATACAAAATACAAAACAATATTCTTAATCAATTATTTTGCATAAAAGGACAATTATGAAACAATATTTAACCATGACTAAATATTCTATATCAAAAGATATGGTAGGATCTACTGAAGCTCAAATTTGTTTTTTAACTGATAGAGTCATTCAACTAAGTTATCATCTCAAAACGCATACTAAAGATTATTCTTCTCAAAGAGGACTTCGTAAAATATTAGGAAGAAGAAAACGCCTTTTAAATTATCTTAATCGCATAGATACTATACGATATAATCAATTATTAAATAAACTTGGTATTAGAGGAATAAGAAAAAATTCTTAATAATAAATATTATTAAACTAAAAAATTAGTATAATAATATTTGTTATTATATATGGACGTGAGAAAAGGTGGTTATATGATTAATAACAACCTTTTAAAATATTAGATTTCATATAAGATTCTATGAATAAAGTTTATAACTTAAAAAAACTATTGTACCTTATATTTTTAATGAGTACATCTATTTTATTAATAGGAGAGATGGATTTATGACTATGCTGAGTACAAAAGCAGAACCCATGTTAATAAGTATGGGGCCACACCATCCTTCAATGCATGGAGTTCTTCGGCTTATTGTTACTTTAGATGGCGAAAATGTGGTAGATTGTGAACCTGTATTAGGTTATCTTCATCGTGGCATGGAAAAAATTGCTGAAAATAGGACCACAATACAGTATCTTCCGTATGTAACTAGATGGGATTATCTAGCAACTATGTTTACAGAGGCTATAACCGTTAATGCTCCTGAAAGATTAGCCAATATTCAAATTCCAAAAAGAGCTAGTTATATTAGAGTAATCATGTTAGAACTTAGTCGCATTGCATCTCATTTGCTATGGCTAGGACCTTTTATGGCAGATATTGGCGCTCAGACACCTTTTTTTTATATATTTCGCGAAAGGGAAATGATTTATGATTTATTTGAAGCTGCTACTGGTATGCGGATGATGCATAACTATTTTCGTATCGGTGGTGTAGCAGTTGATTTACCATATGGATGGGTTGATAAATGCTTAGATTTTTGTGATTACTTTTTACCTAAAATAAATGAATATGAAAGATTAATCACACGTAACCCTATTTTTTTAAAGAGGGTAGAAGGTGTAGGTACAATTGGTCGAGAAGATGCTATTAATTGGGGATTATCAGGACCAATGTTACGTGCTTCAGGTGTTCAATGGGATTTACGAAAAGTAGATCATTACGAATGTTATGACGAGTTGGATTGGCGAATAGAATGGCAAACAGAAGGAGATTGTTTAGCGCGTTACTTGGTACGTATTGGAGAAATGAGAGAATCTACTAAAATAATTCAACAGGCATTAAAAGCTATTCCAGGAGGACCTTACGAAAATTTAGAGGTTCGAAGAATGGGTATTTTAGATAGAAGTAGTTCTCAATGGAATGATTTTGAATATCAGTTTATTAGTAAAAAACCCTCTCCTACATTTAAGCTACCTAAACAAGAACATTATATTAGAGTGGAAGCTCCTAAAGGAGAATTAGGAGTATTTTTAATTGGAGATGATAGTATATTCCCGTGGCGATGGAAAATTCGACCACCAGGATTTATCAATTTACAAGTTCTTCCCCAATTAGTTCGAGGTATGAAATTAGCGGATATTATGACTATTTTGGGTAGTATTGATATTATTATGGGAGAAGTTGACCGTTGAAAAGGAAATGGTATCTATTATGAATTTGAAAGAAAAAATAGTCGAATGGTTGTTTGAAGTAGGAATCCCTAGAGAAATATCTATATCTATTTTTATTTCTTTACCTATTTTAATAGTAGTAATTGGAGCAACTTTAGGTGTACTTGTAATTGTTTGGTTAGAAAGAAAAATTTCTGCAGCAGTACAACAACGTATTGGACCAGAATATGCAGGCCCATTAGGAGTTATACAAGCATTAGCAGATGGTTTAAAATTACTATTAAAGGAAGATATCATTCCTGCTAGAGGAGATAAATGGTTATTTACTCTAGGTCCAGCTATTGTAGTAATTCCAGTGTTACTTAGTTATCTTGTAGTACCTTTTGGACAAGGACTAATCATAGCTGATATTAGCTTGGGGATCTTTTTCTGGATTGCTATTTCAAGTGTAGCACCTATGGGACTTTTAATTGCAGGATATGGTTCTAATAATAAGTATTCTTTTTTAGGAGGTTTGAGAGCAGCAGCTCAGTCTATTAGTTATGAAATTCCTTTAGCTTTATGTGTTTTATCTATTTGTCTACGTGTGATTCGAAAATATACTGTTTTGAATTTTAATGATTAATAAAACAGTCATATATATATATATTCATATATATATAAACTAGATAATTATATGGGTACAACTTAACAGCTAATTGCAGTATTTATAGTTTAATCCCATCCTCTCAATACTAGAGTGAAAGCACGTATGATTGCGGTATAATACTTAATGAGAAAAAGGCTAGTCAAATAATTTTCTCCAAATGAACGAAAACTACAAAACCGCATAATTTATTATTAAATAAGTGTATTAAAAATTACAATAGGTTAAATGAAGTGTGTTAATAAGTCGTTAAAGATATTTGAATTGTAACTTTATTCAAGTTGATTTTTAGAGTAGCTAATCTTAGTAGAATGGTTTAGCACATTTTTCTTTTAAAATTTCGGCTTTAAATACTAACCTATTCATATGTATTAATAATTATCTGGAACGAATTAACCCTTTTATCAGTTCTCAGTTATTTTGAATTTGTTTTAACATAATATTATATTTAGTAAAAAAATATATTTTTGACTAATAATAGTAAAAAATTGCATTTTGTTATTCAAAAAAATAGTCTGAGTAGGTGCTAACCAAATACATAAAAGGTTGAGATAGATTCTGAAGTGTAATAACAAAAATTTAATAACAGACAGAATCACGATGATTGTTTTTAAATTTTTAGTTCTCTTTTACTAACAAATAAACATACTTCAGAAGAGTAAGTATGATGCAATCATTGAGGAGCCGTATGAAGTATAAGCTTCATGTGCGGTTTTGTATTAGAGACAGTAATAGCGATATTACTTTCGACTATAATTATCACATAGTTTAAGTACTGTCGATATTGTAGAACAACAATCAAGGTTTGGCATTTTAGGATGGAATATTTGGCGTCAACCTATTGGCTTTATTATATTTTTGATAGCTTCATTAGCTGAATGTGAAAGATTACCTTTTGATTTACCAGAAGCAGAAGAAGAATTAGTAGCTGGGTATCAAACAGAATATTCTGGTATTAAATTTGGTTTATTTTATGTCGCTTCTTATTTAAATCTTTTAGTATCTGCTTTGTTTGTAACAGTTCTTTATTTGGGAGGTTGGGATTTATCAATACCTTTTATATCTTTTTCATTAGAAGGAATTCTCAATGAAGGTTTGTTGTCAGTAGTTAACGGATTTTTAGGAATTTTTGTGACTTTGGCAAAAGCATATATATTTTTATTTTTATCTATATTAACTCGGTGGACATTACCTAGGGTGAGGATGGATCAGTTACTAGATCTAGGTTGGAAATTTCTTTTACCTATAGCCTTAGGTAATTTATTACTTACAGCTTCATTTCAACTTACTCTCTTATAATTTTGTCTTAATTGAGACTTAAATGAATGCTTCAAGTGACATAAAGATAAGCCTTTTTTAAAAAAGGCTTATCTTTATGTCACTTGATTGCTGTTTTTCATTTCGAATCTGTAGAGAAAAAGTTAATACATATTTCATTTTTAAGTTATGTCTGGTTTAATTAACGGTTTTCAAAATTATAGTCAACAAGCGTTACGAGCTGCTCGTTATATCGGCCAAGGATTTATGGTTACTTTAGATCATATGAATCGGACAGCTACTACTATTCAGTATCCTTATGAAAAACTTATACCTTCTGAAAGATTTAGGGGCCGCATTCATTTTGAATTTGATAAATGTATTGCTTGTGAAGTTTGTGTTCGTGTATGTCCCATTAATTTACCAGTAGTAGATTGGGAATTTCGTAGGCCAATGAAAAAAAAACAATTAAGAAGTTATAGTATTGATTTTGGAGTTTGTATTTTCTGTGGAAATTGTGTTGAATACTGTCCTACCAATTGTTTATCTATGACGGAAGAGTATGAATTGTCAGCTTTTGATCGTCATGAATTAAATTATGATCAAGTATCTTTAGGTCGTTTACCTGTTTCTGCTGTCAAAGATCCAACAATTGAAGCAGTTCCCGGGTTAGCATATTTAGATAAAGGAATTTTGGGAGCTCTTATTGATACGAGAACAATCACTGAATCTTCATCTGTGAATCAACAGTAATGTAAATAAAGAATGACTTTTTTTCAATATTATCAGAATATGATTCAAAATATATTCTATGTTTTACTTATTATAAAGGAAAGGAGTTTGTGTTTGTGAATACAATAAATTTATCCGAGTCAATTCATATAGATCCTATTTTTTTGCTTGATATGGGTGTTGTAATAGGTGCATTAGGGGTAGTCTTAGTACGTAAAATTATTTATTCTGCCTTACTGTTAGGATTTGTTTTTATTTGTGTGGCATTATTATATCTTTTACTTAATGCTGATTTTTTGGCGGCAGCTCAAGTACTCATTTATGTTGGAGCCGTAAATGTATTAATTGTATTTGCTGTTATGTTAGTTAGTAAACCAGATACAGATAAAATCGCAAAATGGACATTAGCTGATGGTATGTCTGCTTCTCTTTGTATAGGTTTATTTCTTTTTTTAATAAAAACAATACTTAATCCTAATTGGCAACAAGCAAATTTAATATCTACATCCAATGATACTTTAGAAAAATCCATTCCACAAAGTATTAATATTATTGGTATACATTTTTTAACAGATCTATTACTTCCTTTTGAATTACTGTCTATTCTTTTGTTGGTAGCTTTAATAGGAGCTATTACCATTGCCCGTAAAGATAATTCTACAGAAATAAATAATTGACTCGTTACTTTGTTTAACTTTTTTATAAAATATTTTGAAGGAGGGAGACTTTATTTATGTTCCAACATTTACTTGGTTTAAGCGCTTATCTATTATGTATTGGTATATATGGCTTAGTTACTAGCCGAAATATGGTAAGGGCTTTAATGTGTCTTGAGCTTATGTTAAATGGAGTGAATTTAAATTTGGTTGTATTTTCTAATTTTGTAGATGCTGAAGAATTGAAAGGACAAGCTTTTGCGATTTTTATAATTGCCATAGCGGCAGCTGAAGCAGCTATTGGTCTAGCAATTGTTCTAAATATTTATAGAAATCGTAATTCCATAAGATTAGATCAATTTGATTTATTAAAGTGGTAGATAAACCAAGTTTTGTCTTTGATTATTGATACTAATATATATTTAGATTATGTGATATTTATTGAACGATCTCTTTTGTAGTAAATAAATGTTTGATACAATAGAAAATGTCTATACTTTTGAAAAAATAGCATCATATTTTTGAGAAATAATATACGAAATATAATATTTCCATATTATTTCTGTTTTTTATATCATTAAAGATATGAAGTATAATTAAATGGATTAGTCATATCTATTTATTTAAATTAAAGCTTTTAAGATTCTGATAGGAGTTATTTAAATATAATGGCACATTCAGTAAAAATCTATGATACATGTATTGGTTGTACTCAGTGTGTAAGAGCATGTCCTACTGATGTTTTAGAGATGATACCTTGGGATGGTTGTAAAGCTAGTCAAATTGCTTCTGCACCTAGAACTGAAGATTGTGTAGGATGTAAACGTTGTGAGTCTGCTTGTCCAACAGATTTTTTAAGTGTTAGAGTATATTTGGGTTCTGAAACTACCCGAAGCATGGGATTAGCATATTAAATTCTAGAAACTAAGAGTAGTTACGATAGTTTGTATGATAAATATGTTCATCATATTGCTAAAGTAGAGGCATTGCAACTGTTAACATCATAGATTCAAAAATTTGCATACATGCTTTTAAAGAAGGCCTTGACATATGTTAGGCCTTCTATGTTCTTTAAACTAAGTATTGTTATTCTCTTATATGCTACATATTCCTTGGTTAACTGTAATCGTACTGTTGCCTGTTTCTGCAGGACTATTAATTCCTTTACTACCTAGTCAAGGCAATCATATTATTCGATGGTATACTTTGGGTGTTTGTTTATTAGAACTACTTTTAATGACTTATATTTTTGGTTGCCATTATAATTTATCTGAATTATCTGTTCAATTGAAAGAAGATTATATTTGGATTGGTCCTATTGATTTTCATTGGCGCTTAGGTCTAGATGGTTTATCTATAGCTTTAGTTTTATTAACAGGATTTATCACTACCCTGGCAACTTTAGCAGCTTGGCCTGTAACTCGAAACCCAAGATTATTTTATTTTTTAATGCTAGCTATGTATAGTGGCCAATTAGGCTTATTTGCTGCTCAAGACATGCTATTATTTTTTTTTATGTGGGAGTTAGAGTTAATTCCGGTATACCTTTTATTATCTATGTGGGGAGGTAGAAGACGTTTATATGCTGCTACAAAATTTATATTATATACCGCTGGAGGATCTATTTTTTTACTTGCAGGTGCTTTGACTTTAAGCCTTTGGGGAACAGAAGGTCCTGTGCTTGACTTGGAATTACTATCTCATAGAAGATATCCTTTAGGACTGGAAATACTGGTATACCTAGGTTTTTTAATAGCATATGCTGTTAAATTACCAGCATTTCCGCTGCATACTTGGTTACCAGATACTCACGGAGAAGCGCATTATAGTACATGTATGTTATTAGCTGGTATATTACTTAAAATGGGTGGATATGGTTTCATTCGAATTAATATGGAAATACTGCCTCATGCACATGCAATTTTTGCTCCATGGTTGGTATTGCTAGGAGCAGTACAAATTGTATATGCTGCTTTGGTTTCATTAGCTCAACGTAATTTAAAACGTAGGATTGCATATTCTTCTGTATCTCATATGGGATTCGTTTTAGTAGGAGTTGGATCTTTATCAGAATTAGGTTTAAGCGGAGCCATGTTACAAATGATTTCTCATGGACTGATTGGCGCCGGTCTATTTTTCTTGGCTGGAACTAGTTATGATAGAACTCGTACCTTATTATTAGATAAAATGGATGCTTGGGCGTCTCAAATGCCTAAAATTTTTGCTATGTTTACTACTTGCGCTATGGCTTCTTTAGCGTTGCCAGGTATGAGTGGATTTGTAGCAGAGTTAATGGTATTTTTCGGAATGATAACAAGTTCATCTTATTCGCCTCTTTTTCGAGGATTTATTACTATAATAGAAGCAATCGGTATTATATTAACACCAATATATTTATTGTCAATGGTAAGACAAATGTTTTATGGATATAGTTATGCTTCAACAATATCTATAAAAACTACAAAATTAGATGCTGGACCACGAGAAATATTTGTATTCGTATCTCTTTTTTTCCCTATGTTGGGCATAGGGCTTTATCCAGATTTTGTTATTCCATTATGGGAAAATAAAGTTCAATCTATTGTTGAACCATGCATTACGGCTCGTCCATCTTATGAAAATATTCTTTTTAAACAAGTATAAAATATTCTTTATAGTGATATAAAATATATAAAAACAAATCAGGCTTTTAAGAATGACTATACTATGGGTCATTTGATCTTACTCAAATTGTTTGCGATCCTTGACATCTATTGTCTCTTATCTAGGTGCATTGCATTATAAAATCATGCACCTAGATCTTTTGGGTTTATTGTTTTTGGCTCATAAAAATTTTACGAATTTTGATTCTTCTATTTTTATATCTCTTGAACGTTTCCTAATTAATGAATTTTTACCTATTCCTTCTTCTCTTATTCGTAAGAATATTAAATCATAGTTTTCAAGATTTCTTTTATAAAAACATATACAAATGGGAACGAACTTTATATTTTACAGGTACATTGTAGGTTCTTATAAGAAAAAAAGTTAACAAAGAAGATTTTGTTAAAAAATTAATACAAACGTTAGCAAGTAAAGAAAAAATTTGATTTGTAGAAAAATTTTCATACGGTTGATATTAACAGGTATATGAAATAAAATAAAAGGGAAAGTAGTTATTTATACCCAGCGTTTATTACCTTTAATTAATGCCTTTATTATATGCAGCGCTTTCAAAAAAGACCATATGAGAATATGTGCAGAATTATGTAATAAGGTTGTGGAATATTCTTTAGATAGAAAGTTTGCGTATTATGTTGAAAATGTGTATATTCAGATTTCAAAATTTCTTATTTTTAATAAAAACGTACTAAGTATATAAATATAAATCATGCAACCAATACAATAATAAATCAACTTACTTAAATCAAGGTTTTTCAACCAGTTCTATCTTTTAAAATAAATATTTATAGAACATATTCAAAAGTTTTATTAAAAAGAGCAAAAAGATATTTTTCTATAAAAGAGGCTTGTGGGATTTCATTTTATATAGGTATAGAGTTACGATAAGATCAATCAAGTTAACTGTTTGATAAATGGGGGTATAACTTAGTTGGTAGAGTGCCGCCCTTGCAATTGGGTCGTTGCTCTTACAGACTGGATGCTTCATTTTTGAAAGCGGCAATGATAGTATTGTTTGTCTAAACCAATGGCTAACTTTTCTTTATGCAATAAAGCGGAGGACTGGAACATGCCATTAAATTCTACTTTATTGTTTAAGGTGTGTGATAAAAAAGTAAGAAGGGTGAGATGGGCTATTGGTTAGATCTATTTTATAGAACGTACATAGTCAACGATTTGAAAAGGCGGCTCTCCTTGGGTTATCACACCTATATTCCTTAGGAAAGAGAATCAATCTGGTCCTTGCGAACAGTTTGATAAACTATCTCTCTTTATTCTCTCAATCTAAATATAAATCATTTTTAGAGTTTGAGGGAAGAGCTATGAACCAAACCCATCATGACCAAGCTGTAGGAACTTCGAGACTGCCAAGTTTATTTATATACTTAAGGCTACAGACCGACCATAATACATGTAATTAAAGGGTCGGAGATAAGCATTAAAAAGACATAATGCTTATTGGAGAGCACAGTACGATGAAAGTTGTAGGCTGTGTTCGGAGGGAAGTAATTCATGTGTAACCTTTTCAAGTACTATTTCGTATATTATATTTTATATATAATTATATTGTTAATAAATATTAAGGTTTATACTATAATTTCTTACCCTATGGCGGATGTCAGCGGTTCGAGTCCGCTTACCTCCATATTCGCAGTTAGTTGATTTGAAAAAATACCACCTATATTAGGTTGTAAAATTGTGGACTGAGATAAGAGTGTTTCTATTCAGACATATATCGATTTAATTATCTTTATATATTTTATATATTTTTGAGTTCAAATGATTAAGGGCTTACGGTGGATACCTAGGCACCCAGAGACGAAGAAGGGCGTAGAAATCGACGATATGCTTCGGGGAGCTGAGAACAAGCGAATTCGAACCGAAGATTCCCGAATAGGGGAACCTATAATACTGTCATGGAGATAACCTGGTGAACTGAAACATCTTAGTAGCCAGAGGAAAAGAAAGCAAAAGCGATTCCCTTAGTAGTGGCGAGCGAAAAGGGAACAGCCTAAACCGTTAATCGGGGTTGTGGGGGAACATTTAAAGTTAATAACAGATTAGGTGAAACAGATGATTCCTGTACCTTAGATGGTGATAGTCCAGTAATCAAAAATCTTTTGTTAATTTGTCTCTACCCCAAGTAGCATGGGGCACGTGAAACCCCGTGTGAATCAGCGAGGACCACCTCGTAAGGCTAAATACTCCTGGGTGACCGATAGCGAAGTAGTACCGTGAGGGAAAGGTGAAAGAGAGCCCCCATCGGGGAGTGAAATAGAACATGAAACCGTAAGCC